CGATTCACTCGCTTTCGGGGCCATAATCATTATCCTAATCATTATGTAGGAGAGATGGCCGAGTGGTTGAAGGCGTAGCATTGGAACTGCTATGTAGGCTTTTGTTTACCGAGGGTTCGAATCCCTCTCTTTCCGCACCTTCACCTAATTTATCAATGTTACTGAAATGCTATTGACCGCAATATATCAAATCACATAACAATGGATACCTTTATTCCAAGAGTTCGATCTTTCTTTGATATAGATTCTCTATTCCTAATTTCTGTGGAACAGAAAATACGAGTGGACAAGGAATGAAAATGCCCCTATCATTCTAGGATATATCAATGGGAGAAAAATCCCCCAAGCAAACCCATACCTTTGGTCTCTTTATTTAGGCGACAGGGGAGAAAATTGTTCGAACCCTTGTTATTTTAGTTAGGTTTAAGTCTGACGAGAATAATATTCTACAACTAACAATTCATTTATTTTCAAGCCAATCCATTTACTATCTATTATGTGATTGACCAATCCTTTATATTGGAATGGGTGAAGAGTCAAATGTTTTGGCAATTCCTCCTGGGGGAATGAATCAAGAGAATTTTGAATCATAACTCTAGATTTTTGTTCATCCTTCGCTGTAATAATATCTCGGGGTTTGCAGCGATAACTTGGTATATCTACTGTACGACCATTAACTAAAATATGTCTATGGTTAACTAATTGGCGGGCTCGAGGAATAGTTGACGCCATACCTAATCGAAAAAGGATGTTATCCAAACGCATTTCAAGTAATTGTAGTAAAACCTGACCTGTTGACCCTTTGGCTTTTGCGGCGATACGAACGTATTTAAGCAATTGTCGTTCTGTAAGACCATAATGAAAACGCAATTTTTGTTTTTCTTCTAAACGAATACGATATTGAGATTTTTTACCGGCGCGCGATTGATTTCTAAGATCGCTCCCGGCTCTAGGCCTTTTACTAGTTAGTCCCGGTAAAGCCCCCAGACGGCGTATTTTTTTGAAACGAGGCCCTCGGTAACGTGACATAAAGACTCCTTATTTTCTTTATTTTATTGAAATTTCATAAACCTAAATTAAAACTGAACTAAAGGATAAATATGATAAATGAGGCAAAATCTACTGAAGTATTATACTACAAAAAATACTGATATACTACAAATGAGATGGATTCTATCAATATCCGGACCTTATTGTATATACACAAAGAATGTATATAGAATATAGAAAAAAAAAAAAAATAAAAAAAAAGCCAGCTATCGGAATCGAACCGATGACCATCGCATTACAAATGCGATGCTCTAACCTCTGAGCTAAGCGGGCTCACATAACAGAAATTGTACATGCACAGGAATTTAGTAAACTACTGGAACCTTAGCTATTCACTTTTCATTCGTAGTAATTCATAATTAAATTAAATGAATATAGAAAAATGAATTGAATATAAAAAAAAATAAAAGAATTGACCGTTCGAGTATTCAAAATTGCACAAGAAAAATGATTCGAAGAAAAACATATAGAATAAATGTGGTATATATGCATCTATATTGAATTGCAGATACAGAAATGATAGAATGATTTCTGATTAGACCAAATAGGGGTCCAAAATAGATATGAAAGAGGCTAGACAAGAAATCAAATAAAATATTAAAATATAGAGGAAACACTTTTCTAGGAATATAGGAATCGGTATCTAATGACTTTAACAGTTCCAGTAGAATAGAAATGAAAGAAAAAAGGGAATGACATAATAACATAATAATAAGATCTGAATCTCAAAACACAAAACAAAGAGGGGATATGGCGAAATTGGTAGACGCTACGGACTTAATTGGATTGAGCCTTGGTATGGAAACTTACTAAGTGATAACTTTCAAATTCAGAGAAACCCCGGAAAAAAAAAGGGGCAATCCTGAGCCAAATCCTATTTTTCGAAAACAAACAAAAAAACAAACAAAGGTTCATAAAGACAGAATAAGAATACAAAAGGATAGGTGCAGAGACTCAATGGAAGTTGTTCTAACAAATAGAGTTGACTGCGTTGCATTAGTCAAGTAAAGGAATCCTTCTGTTAAAGTTAAAATTCCAGAAAAAAGAAAGTTAAAGTAAAGTATAACCCTATAAACATAATACATAGGCATACGTACTGAAATACTATCTCAAATGATTAATGACAACCGACTCGAATCTGTATTTTATTCTATTTATATGAAAAATTAAATAATTAATAATTCAAATAATAATAATAATAAAAAAAAAAAAAAAAATTGCTTTGATTTGAATCGATTCCAAGTTGACGAGAGGATCGAATATTCATTGATCAGATCATTCACCCCAGAGTCTGCTGATTAATTGGACGAGAGTAAAGATAGAGTCCCATTCTACATGTCAATATCGACAACAAAGAAATTTATAGTAAAAGGAAAATCCGTCGACTTTATAAATCGTGAGGGTTCAAGTCCCTCTATCCCCAAAAAAGGGCCCGCTCGACTCCCTAATT